GAATACTGGTAATAATATCAGCAAAAGAACGTTCTCCTGTGCTTCCAGACATGCTGAGCTCCCCAAATTTTTGTACATTCAAAAAAGGAATTGATTCCGTAAAAGATGGGATCAACCAGTAAATAAAAAATTACTGATATTTCATCCTTGTGAGATTGTCAATTTTGTACCAAAGGTGTATTTTGAGTATACCGAATTAGTATAGCTATCCTTCCTATGGCACAGCAATCCAGTTTTGCTTGGTTCCGAAACATAATTCCTTTTTTATCTTCTTTGTTCTTTGTCTATAGGTAAGCTATATGTTGTTCAAGGCATCAATAGAAAACACACTTTTTTTGGGTCCTACTTATTTTCATTGGCTTCGGAATAGTAGAAGAATTCGGAATAGCGGCCAAAATCTTGGGAAAATAGAAGTTAATGATCAATAGCTTTGGATAAATAATTTAGGAAAGATATTCTCATACTTACACAATACAAGGACAAGTATATGTGAAAACTATCCTTTTTTAGTGAAAAGTTTTCTTCGAATCCAATTTTTCCTTTTAAATAATTTAATTGGTTAGCATAATATCTAATAAATAGAAAATCGAATAGTCGATAATCTGTTATGAAAGAAAGAAAACATTATTTGAAGAATCAAGATTTTTGATTAATTCTTGTCTTGTTTGTTGGATTAGGTCTAACTTTCTTAACTAAACTGCGAGCGTGAAACTTTACGAGATGAAATAGGGAAAGACAGAAGATAGAACTTCAAAGGATAATTGAAGCGACTCGTTTTCGAAAAAGGAATAAAAATAAAGTAAATTCAAGGAAGAGCTTTCTTTTTTTTAAGGGACCTTCAGGGGATAGTGGAATGCTTTTCTTCTCCTCTTATTCCATATGGAATACAATCAGTTAAAATAAGAAGGAATAGGGGGAAATTCCACCGTTCACTCAAAAAAGAGGGTTAAATCCTAAAGAAATAATCCAAAATAGAAAGAAGTTTTTTTTTTTCAAATTCAATTCTTTATTTCTCTCTTATTCCAAAATTCCCCTGAAAATCCAATTGAATTTTTGAATGGGGTTAGATGATGTTGTTTTTAATATTATTACTTTACTCAATTGACAAATTCCACAACAAATCTCTTGATTCGGAATTAGCGACTCATGTATCATCTGATGAATCCGCTTTCTTTTACACTTCTGTATCTCACTCTATCTTGTTTTTTAGTATTATCTAAAATAACTGATAAATTATGAATTTTCCATAACTTAGGTAAGTGCTTTACCAACATATGTAGTATAGTAAAAAAATAAATGGAATTTAACCCTTTCATGCTTACTATAACTAGTTATTTCGGTTTTCTATTGGCTGCTTTAACTATAACCCCAGCTTTATTTATTGGTTTGAACAAGATACGTCTTATTTGAATTGACTGAATAAGTCAGAAAATAAAAATATTTCTTTTGGATTCCGGGTATTCTACGACTCTTTTCCACACTAATTACGAATTCTTTTCTTGGTCATTGAGATTCGTGGATAATTTATAGTACTATTTAGGGATAGATCGTATCTATTTTTTTATCCCCTCGAACAAATCGAAATGATTGAAGTTTTTCTATTTGGAATCGTCTTAGGCCTAATTCCTATTACTTTAGCGGGATTATTCGTGACTGCGTATTTGCAATACAGGCGTGGGGATCAGTTGGATCTTTGATTGAGTAATATTTTTTTTTGATTGACCTCCTCCTTGGTCTGGAGGAGGTCAAATTGGAGTTGCAATTCAACTTTCTTTTGTTAAGTTACTTTACTCTGGTTTGACATAAGATAGATGGAATCACGCTCTGTAGGATTTGAACCTACGACATCGGGTTTTGGAGACCCGCGTTCTACCGAACTGAACTAAGAGCGCTGTCATTCATTCAAAAAGAAAACCCTTTTCTACTCCTAACGTATCTCACGTACGTATAGTCTCCACAAATTCAAGTTATACCCACTTTAACTTTAATCAATCTCTTCGCTACTGCCCATAAAGAAGAAATAAGTAATAGGTAGGGATGACAGGATTTGAACCTGTGACATTTTGTACCCAAAACAAACGCGCTACCAAGCTGCGCTACATCCCTTTTCCAAATTGTTGTACAATGCCATTGTACACAATTCCTGTCTTCTTTTCCATATCGTAATTTTCTTCTTCTTTCTCTATCTATATAGAACCCTCCCGTCATTTCTTCTTTTTGGTCTCATCTCATATAATCAAGGAATGATATACATCTAAAATCCAATCGAATTTCGCCTATAAAAGAAAGATTACTATTCCTTGGTAATGTGTAGGAAGAAGGGTGTCATCTTTTTCTTTTTTAGGGATAGGGAAATTTCGTCTATATGGTTCATTTTATATATAGCATAACGTTCTTGGGCAAGAGTTTCTGATCATATACGTATTCCAATAAGGAAGGAGGATTTTCAATGCGGAATATAAAAACATATCTCTCTGTAGCACCTGTGCTAAGTACTCTATGGTTTGCTGCTTTAGCAGGTTTATTGATAGAAATTAATCGTTTATTCCCAGATGCTTTGTCATTCCCTTTTTTTTAATTCTAGTTATTGCTATGCGAGAAATCGAATTCTTCGTGACATGAAGAAATTTTTACCCTTTTCGATCCTTTTTTAGTATCGGAAGGAAAAAGAAAGAAATGCTGGATTGGGCTGAACCTCAGAGTCATGAAAAATTTGGTAAATCCCATTTTGGAAAACAGAAATTCAATTAAAAGCGATATCCAAAGAAATCAGAGCATAGAAAAAGGCCCGGCTGACTAATTAAATGAAAGGATTTCGAAACAAAATCTTTGCTAATTCGACAAGGATTGTATTCTTTAATTATTTCTCTATTTTTTATTACTTAATTTAAGAATTTCAAAAAAATTTTATTCTAATGAATTTTATTCTTCTTCTTCGGATTCAAAATAGAAGAATAAAGGATTCAAAATAGAAGAATAAAAGAAGAAGAATTAAGTTAAGTCAATCCAACCAAAAAGAAAAGGGGGTTCATGGCCAAGGGGAAAGATGTTAGAATCAGAGTTATTTTGGAATGCATCAGTTGTGTTCGAAAAGGTGCCAACGAGGAATCGACGGGAATTTCTAGATATAGTACTGAAAAGAATCGCCACAATACACCCGGACAATTAGAATTCAAAAAATTTTGTCGTTATTGTCGCAAGCACACGACTCATCACGAAATAAAGAAATAGGAAGATCGTGTGTTCGATCTTTCCAAAGAACAGAAAGAGTAAGAACTTCCTATTTAATATATAAATAAAACATAGATACAATACAAAATACAAATCAAGTCATATTATTTTAGGTAGATATTATTTCATATGTCTAGAGGGTATTCATATACTATAATATGAATCAAATAAGATTAAGAATATGAATCAAATAAGATTAAGATATGGATCAAAGAAAGACTACTTCTTCTCGATTCTAAATTAATAAAATAAAGAAATGAAATTTATTTTATTAATTTCAAAATTTTAAATAAGGAATAAATCATGTATACATCTAAACAACCTTTTCTTAAATCTAAGCAACCCTTTCGTAAATCCAAGCAAACTTTTAATAAATCCAAGCAACCCTTTCGTAAATCCAAGCAAACTTTTCGTAAATCCAAACAACCTTTTCGTAGGCGTCCCCGGATTGGCCCGGGGGATCGAATTGATTATAGAAACATGAGTTTGATTAATCGATTTATTAGTGAACAGGGAAAAATATTATCGAGACGAATAAATCGATTAACCTTGAAACAACAACGATTAATTACTCTTGCTATAAAACAGGCTCGTATTTTATCTTTCTTACCGTTTCGTAACTATGAGAACGAAAAGCAATTTCAAGCCCAGTCAATTTCAATAATTACAGGTGGTTCTAGACTCAGAAAAAATAGACATATTCCTCAATTAACGCAAAAGTACAGTTCCAATCGAAACGTAAGAAACTATAACCAAAATTTAAGAAACAACAATCGGAACTTAAGTTCCGATTGTTGATGTTTTATTCGAAAGGGCCAGGCCTATATATATTATAAAGAAAGTAATTCAGCTCGTTGATTCCTACCACTTAATCTTAATTTATTGTATCTTCCCGGAGTCCCCTCTCCGGGAATTCGGTTTTTATTATTCCAGTATATTACTTTATTTATCCTTTTAATTGATGATCTTTATTTTATTGGAAATCGTGTAAAGGTTATTTGGATTTGATACAGCGACTTGTGCAAGCATTTTACGGTTAAGAATCAATTTCTTCTTATATAGGTTGTGTATTAATTTACTATAACTATCGAATACTTTAAATATCCGCGTTGCTGCGTTTATCCGAGTGATCCACAAACGACGAAAATCCCTCTTTTGTCTACCTCTATCTCGATGAGAGGAAACAAAAGCTCTTTTTACCTGTTGGGTAATCATTCGATTAAGTCTTAAATGAGCCCCTCTAAAGTTTGAGGCAAATGAACGCATTTTTGTTCGTCGTCTCCGGGCTATATATCCTCGCGGAACTCTGGTCATTGAATCAAATTAACCTTAATGAATAACTAATGATTTCTCTTCTTTTAGCTATCCTTTTCCCCATTAATAACAAAACGAATTATTCCGATATATAAAATATTAATTCCAATGGCTTTTGCTATAGTAACCTTCCCAACCACGATTTTTTATTCTACTCCCTTCAGTTATTTCTATGCGAAATAACAAATTAATTCTAATGATACTAAAAAAATAGTGGGTTCCATCGTTTCTATGGTTCCCTTTTAAACGGCGAGGCCCTCTCTATACACCGGAGCCCCCTCTTTTATCAAAAGGTATTGTGAACTTGTATAGTTCACATTCTTGGGCTCTACCTATCCATTATAGAGTAAATAGCTCTTTTCACAATAAGAGTTATCCATACAGTGACGGCATTTAATTATGAAAGTTAGCTAAGTAGCTGACCCTGTTAGTCCGTTCTTTTAAGATAAAGGAGCATAAGCCTTTTTCTTTTTATTACTTTTTCCTTCGCTTAATGGATAACTATTTGCTACCAATGGAGGAATTGCTTCTTATTTCCAATTTAGATAACTGGATTTGCACCAAAGGAAACCACAAATTCCATATATCATAGAAATCTAGGATAGAGAAGCTATATCCTATTCATTGGTACCAATCATGGCTACTTCAATTTTTTTTTATTTTTTTGAAGTCATGATCTGAACGAGTCGCACATACACCCTAGCACATGTTCCTCGACGCTGAGGACATCCTTTAAGCGCGGCTGTTTTTCTAGCAGTTCGTATTGGCTGTCTTGCGTTTCTAATAAGTTGTTTAACCGTTGGCATGTTGTATGTATATAGAAAAAAGTGGATTGGTTTAGATCCATCTTAACCTGATGATTGATCATCATGAAGTCTTTCTATTTTCTATTAAATCGAAGAAAACCCGAATTTAAGTGTGGAATAACTTTACAAGAAAGCCGGGCACTACCAATCCTTAAACATTTCTGGAAACCACACTGGATCAGTATCGCAGTGCTCGTCAATCATTTCATCCCCTACAATATCGACAAGCCCATAAGCTTTGGCTTCGTCTGCTGACATAAAAACATCCCTTTCCATGTCTTCGGATACAACCCAAAAAGGCTTGCCTGTTCTTAGTGCATAAACCCTTGTGATCATTTCGCGAACTTTGTGTAACTCTTCCACTTCTAGTAAAAATTCTGGTGTCCTTGCTCGATAATAAGCACTAGCAGGTTGGTGAAGCATAATCCTCGCGTGAGGGAATGCTATACGCTTGGTGGGTTCTCCTCCAAGCAGAATGAAGGATGCCATGGACGCAGCTATTCCGAGGCATATTGTATATATATCCGGTGTCACCGTTTGCATCGTATCAAAAATAGCCATTCCTGAGATTAGCCACCCGCCTGGGGAGTTTATAAACAAAAAAATATCACTAATTCCATCTTCTATACTGAGATATACCATGAGACCTGTAATATGATTCGTGATCTCGCAACGAATCTCTTGACCTAAAAAAAGTGTCCTTTCTCGATACATAACATTGTATAAGTCAACCCAAGTCGCTTCTTCATCTCCGGGAATCTGGTAAGGTACTTTTGGAACACCAATGGGCATATTAGATTAATATTATTAAATTTAAGTAAGAAAACTATACTTTAATATGGAAACGTAAGAATGGAAGAGAAAGAAAGAATCCGCGGTTTATTGTCTTCATTTTTATTCTTATTCTATATGAATACTATAGATTTTATTAATACGTAGATTGAAATAATACATAGATTGAAAGGTTATACATATAAGGAAGATAAGACAGATTGAATAAAGAAAAAGGAATCGGTGATTCGAATCATAACCAAAGAGGGGGTAGGGATCTATTCTTGGTTTTTTCCAAATTGGCCAAGTTACCCATTGCATATTGGCACTTATCGAGTATAGAATAGATCTGCTTCTTTTTCGTATTATGAACAGAATTAGCTTCTTTTTTTTAATGGAATGAAATAAATATTAACGCTTTCTGACACAGAATCCCATAGAAGGGTTAGGTCCATAGGATATGGATAGTCTTTTACAATGCGATAAAATAAAGCGACATCGTGTCTATTTTTCTTTGCTAAAGGGGTATTTCCATGGGTTTGCCTTGGTATCGTGTTCATACTGTCGTATTGAATGATCCGGGTCGATTGCTTGCGGTGCATATAATGCACACAGCTCTAGTTTCTGGTTGGGCTGGCTCGATGGCTTTATACGAATTAGCGGTTTTTGATCCCTCTGATCCTGTTCTGGATCCAATGTGGAGACAAGGTATGTTCGTCATTCCCTTCATGACTCGTTTAGGAATAACGGATTCGTGGGGTGGTTGGAGTATTTCAGGAGGAACTGTAACAAATCCGGGTATTTGGAGTTATGAAGGTGTGGCAGGTACGCATATTGTGTTTTCTGGCTTGTGTTTCTTGGCAGCTATCTGGCATTGGGTATATTGGGACCTAGAAATATTCTCTGATGAGCGGACAGGAAAACCCTCTTTAGATTTGCCCAAGATCTTTGGAATTCATTTATTTCTTGCAGGAGTGGCTTGCTTTGGCTTTGGGGCATTTCATGTAACGGGTTTGTATGGTCCTGGGATATGGGTGTCTGATCCTTATGGACTAACTGGAAAAGTACAAGCTGTAAATCCGGCGTGGGGTGCAGAAGGTTTTGATCCTTTTGTTCCGGGGGGAATAGCTTCTCATCATATTGCTGCGGGTACATTGGGTATATTAGCGGGCCTATTCCATCTTAGTGTCCGTCCCCCTCAACGTCTATACAAAGGATTACGTATGGGCAATATTGAAACTGTACTTTCCAGTAGTATTGCTGCTGTTTTTTTTGCAGCTTTCGTAGTTGCTGGAACTATGTGGTATGGGTCAGCAACCACCCCAATCGAATTATTTGGGCCTACTCGTTATCAGTGGGATCAGGGATACTTTCAGCAAGAAATATATCGAAGAGTTAGCAATGGTTTATCCGAAAATCTTAGTTTATCAGAAGCTTGGTCTAAAATTCCCGAAAAATTAGCCTTTTATGATTATATTGGTAATAATCCAGCAAAAGGGGGATTATTCAGAGCAGGCTCAATGGACAATGGGGATGGAATAGCTGTTGGATGGTTAGGACATCCCGTCTTTAGAGATAAAGAAGGACGCGAGCTTTTTGTACGCCGTATGCCTACTTTTTTTGAAACATTTCCGGTTGTTTTGGTAGATGAAGAGGGAATTGTGAGAGCGGACGTTCCTTTTAGAAGAGCAGAATCCAAATATAGTGTTGAACAAGTAGGTGTAACGGTAGAGTTCTATGGTGGCGAACTTAATGGAGTAAGTTATTCTGATCCTGCTACTGTAAAAAAATATGCGAGGCGTTCTCAATTAGGGGAAATTTTTGAATTAGATCGGGCTACTTTGAAATCGGATGGTGTTTTTCGCAGCAGTCCAAGGGGTTGGTTCACTTTTGGTCATGCTACCTTTGCTTTGCTCTTCTTTTTCGGACACATTTGGCATGGCGCTAGAACCTTGTTCCGAGACGTTTTTGCTGGTATTGATCCAGATTTGGATGCTCAAGTGGAATTTGGAACATTCCAAAAAGTTGGAGATCCAACTACAAGGAAACAGGCAGTCTGATACACATTGTTATGGTCTTTTTCATTTCACCTTTCTTTTTTGATTTGGCATGGGAAACATCTCTCATCCTTTCTTTTACTTTTTTTCTTTGTTTATATGGTTTTATTTCTTTATATGGGAAATTATCCCAAATGACAAATGAATAGGTGTGGAAGTTATAATTGTAAATAAACCACGATCGAATCTATGGAAGCATTGGTTTATACGTTCCTTTTAGTTTCGACTTTAGGGATAATTTTTTTCGCTATCTTCTTCCGAGAACCGCCTAAGGTTCCAACTAAAAGAATAAAATAATTTTATGGAAGTAAGAAGTCTACCAGATGGGTAGACTTCTTACTTCCATTAGTCCCCGTGTTCTTCGAATGGATCTCTTAATTGTTGAGAGGGTTGCCCAAACGCGGTATATAAGGCATACCCAGTAAAGCTTACAAGTAAACCAGATATGGAGATGGCGACTAAAGTTGCTGTTTCCATTTTTATAGAATTTAAAGATTACAATGGATCTACAAAAAGATCGTGTATTTACAACTACAACGGAATAGTATACAAAGTCAACACCAACGATTAAATCGAATTTATGGCTACGCAAACCGTTGAAGATAGTTCTAAACCGAAACCAAAACGAACTGGTGCAGGTAGTTTATTGAAACCCTTGAATTCGGAATATGGGAAAGTAGCCCCAGGTTGGGGGACTACTCCTTTTATGGGGGTCGCAATGGCTTTATTCGCGATATTCCTATCTATCATTTTAGAAATTTATAATTCTTCTGTTTTATTGGACGGAATTTTAACCTATTAGGTTTCTACGAACTAAAACTACGAAGTCGTAGTTTTTCCATCCAAAAAAAGCCTTTCTAGTTTAAGCTCTACATTTCTAGACATTCTGGTAGTTCGACCGCGGAATTTTTTTGTTTCGGTATCTCTGGAATATGAGTGTGTGACTTGTTAAAATTGATCCTATTGATAATACATAGAAAGGGCCTGTTATCTCTATCAATATGATTCTAATTCGTCAGATATTATTTATTATAGTATCTGGAACACGAAATAGATAGAGTGGATCAAAAAAAATGGAACTATGATTCATACTCACTATTCAGACCTCGCAACCAGACTGAAAAATTTAAGTAGTTCTTAATAAAATAAAAAAAAAAGAAATTTTCTTCCTTCCAATTTTGTTTGCCCAAAGGACAACTTTTTTTTCTCTCCATTTTGTCGAGTCATTACACGGATTCCATAAATGATTATCAAGTGGTTCTTATTCGAAGAACCCTTGCCTTTTGTTTAGCTTGAAACTCAATCATCGTGGCTCTAGTATGAATCTAAGGTTTAAATTGAACTGATTCATAGGATCGCAACAAGATAATTTCTATCAGAAAACTACTAGAATTTTTGCTTTCTTTATTTACTAGTAAATAAAGAGTAAATCCGCATTACACACAAAAAAACAAATCCAAAATAGGGAAGAGAAAAGTCAAGAGGCCTCTAATGACCAACATAAGGGAAAGGAAGAAAGACAGATGAGCCAACTTGAGATTTTTTGGCATTAGCATCACAAAGAGGATATTCCGGATTTTTCTTATTTCATATCTTCAAGGCAAATCGACCCAATCCAGTGGCTGATGAAGTTTTGAACCTTTTTTTATAATATTCGTTGCAAATTTGTGTGTTTCCGCTTGAGCCGTACGAGATGAAATTTTCATATACGGCTCTTAGAGGGGGACTTAGGTTAGTTACCTATCTCAATAAAGTATATGATTGGTTTGAGGAACGTCTTGAGATTCAGGCAATTGCGGATGATATAACTAGTAAATATGTTCCTCCTCATGTCAACATATTTTATTGTTTAGGGGGAATTACACTTACTTGCTTTCTAGTACAAGTCGCTACCGGTTTTGCTATGACTTTTTACTATCGCCCAACTGTTACAGAGGCTTTTTCCTCGGTTCAATACATAATGACCGAGGCCAACTTTGGTTGGTTAATCCGATCAGTTCATCGATGGTCAGCAAGTATGATGGTTCTAATGATGATCCTACATGTATTTCGTGTGTATCTGACAGGTGGATTTAAAAAACCCCGCGAATTAACTTGGGTCACAGGTGTGGTTTTGGCTGTTTTGACTGCATCGTTTGGTGTAACGGGTTATTCTTTGCCTTGGGATCAAATTGGTTATTGGGCAGTCAAAATTGTGACAGGTGTACCTGACGCGATTCCGGTAATAGGATCGCCTCTAGTGGAGTTATTACGTGGAAGTGCTAGTGTGGGCCAATCCACTTTGACTCGTTTTTATAGTTTACATACCTTTGTACTTCCTCTGCTTACTGCCGTATTTATGTTAATGCACTTTCCAATGATACGTAAGCAAGGTATTTCGGGTCCTTTATAGGGAAGGCATATCATAGAGAATTATAATTCTCATATATAATATTGGGTAGGTTGTGGTATTTCATTGCTACAAACATGGGTTATTGTAAAATAACACATGTCATTTGGATACTTCTCTTCAACTCCGAAGTATTTTGATATAATACAAATAGTTGAAGTTAATTTTACGAAAGAAAAAAAGGCGGATTATGGGAGTGTGTGACTTGAATTATAGATTTGGCTATGCAGATAAAGAATTGGATCTGCCACATTAGAATTCACAACCAAAGGTGTCTCCGCATCCAATCAACACGTAAGTCCCCTACCTAGGAAGGATAGGCTGGTTCACTTGAGGAGAATATTTTCTATGATCATACCCCAATCATGTCATCCATGAAAAGGCTCCGTAAGATCCCATAGAGTAGAAATGGAATAAGTCATGTGACATGATCCAATTCTCTATTTATTACACTTACCCTTTTTTTATTATGGTATGGAAGTGCATTCATTTTCTTTGCATCGATTGTGATTCGCAATACTATCGGAGTAAAAGAAGGGATCTAAGGAAGAGCATAGGCTAAACTTTTTGATTTTTTTTAGTAACAAGTAAATACTTTGTTTGGGCGTAAGAAACTTGCGATAGTGAGGGGATAAAGACCAACTAATCAAGAGACATGAGACAATCCACAAAGCAATTGATCATGATCAAATTTGTAAGCCCACTTGGATATTGAGCATTTAGCCATAAGAATAGGATTATTTTCAATGAGTAGTTGTAGGTGCAACTTCGGAAAAGATAATCTGATAAAGCTTTTCTTGCCTAGAGTCATTGAGTCATTATATACCTTATTCTATTATTATTATGGATCTTCCGCGGTCTTATTTCTTTCTTTATTGCTCGAGCCGGATGATGATAAATTCTCATGTCCGGTTCCTTTGGGGGATGGATCCTAAAGAGTTCACCTATCCCAATAACAAAAAAACCAGACTTAAATGATCCTGTATTAAGAGCAAAATTAGCTAAAGGGATGGGACATAATTATTACGGCGAACCCGCGTGGCCCAACGATCTTTTATATATTTTTCCAGTAGTAATTCTAGGTACTATTGCATGTAATGTAGGTTTAGCCGTTCTCGAGCCATCAATGATTGGTGAACCCGCGGATCCGTTTGCAACTCCTTTGGAAATATTACCCGAGTGGTACTTCTTTCCCGTGTTTCAAATACTCCGTACGGTACCCAATAAGTTATTGGGCGTTCTCTTAATGGTTTCTGTGCCAACAGGCTTATTGACAGTACCTTTTCTAGAGAATGTCAACAAATTCCAAAATCCATTTCGTCGCCCGGTAGCTACGACCGTTTTTTTAATCGGTACTGCAGTAGCTCTTTGGTTAGGTATTGGAGCAACATTACCCATTGATAAATCCTTAACTTTAGGCCTTTTTTAGGTATTTTTCAGGTTGATTCATTCAACCGTGAAGTACCGTGCATAGGTATCTAGGAAATAGTTACTTCGAAGTGAATTTTCCCTAGATACCTAAAATCCATTTTATTATGATCCATTTCGCGAAAATATAGATTATCCTGAAAATGCAAACTTGTTTTTTTCTTTTTATCCTAACTCGAAAAAGAAGAAGAGCCAAAAATTGCAATGGATTTAAAACGAGAGCTTATTCTTAAGTAAATCAACTGGGAGATGCTTCTCTAGAGTGTCCCATATCTGTTTTCCATCTTCCATACGAAAACTGTCAATTCTCATAAGATCTTCTTCAGTCTTACTCAAAAGGTCCAATAGTGTATGTATATTGGCCCTTTTGAGATAATTATACGTTCTAGAAGACAATTCTAATTGATCAATAAAAATACAATTCAATGGAATTCCTTTTTTGTTTTTCTTTCGATTAATTAATCTTTTTTGAAAAGTAAAAAGGGGTGGAGTAAACCTGTTTTTATTTTCTTCGAAACCAGTGTCCTCTTCCTCTGCGTGTAGAAAAGGAAGAAATAAATCAATCAAATTACGAGAAGCCTCATAAAGCGCTTCCTTAGGGGTTAAACTTCCATTAGTCCATATTTCGAGAAAAAGTATCTCGTGTTTTTCATTCCCATTCCCACAAGAAAAAATACTATAATTCACATTTCGAACAGGCATGGATACAGCATCTATAGGATAACTTCCATCTTGATAGTTCTTTCTAAGTTCCGTCTGATATCCACGATCTCTCTTGATCTGTAACTGAATACAGAAATCAATGGGCTCTGTCAAGTTAGCTATAGGCTGTGCCGTATCAACGATTTCTACGGAAGGTGGTAAGATGATATCTTGAGCAGTTATGCATCTGGGACCTTTGACGCAAATGGATGCGTCTCTAACTCCATAGAGATTACTTCTCAATACAATTTCTTTCAAATTTACTACAATTTCTTGTACGGATTCCTCAATACCCGCTATTGTAGAATATTCGTGTGGCACGCTCCCAAATTTTGCACGTGTGATACATGTTCCTTCTATTTCTCCAAGTAAAGCTCTTCGCAAGGCAATACCGACGGTATCCGCTTGACCTTTTATAAGCGGGGACAGAATGAAACGACCATAATAAAGACGCTTACTATCTACTCTTGATTCAACACACTTCCACTGTAATGTTTGAGTGGATCCTGCTACCTCCTCTCGAACCATAATAGACTAGTATTATTATTTGATCATTGAATCGTTTATTTCTCTTGAAAGCGGGTTAATTCTTTTACAGACGCCTTTTTTTAGGCGGTCGACATCCATTATGCGGCATAGGTGTTACATCGCGTATACAACTTAATCGCACACCACTTTTAGCAATGGCTCGTAATGCGGCATCTCTTCCACTACCAGCGCCCTTTACCATAACTTCTGCTCGTTGTAAACCTACTGTACGAATAGCATCGACTGCTGTTCTTTGACCAGCATAGGGTGATGCTTTTCTTGAGCTTTTGAATCCACAAGTACCCGCAGAGGACCAGAAAACCACCCGACCTTGTGGGTCTGTAACAGTTATAATGGTATTGTTGAAACTAGCTTGAACATGAATAACCCCTTTTGTTATTCTACGTGCACTCTTCCGTAAACTAAAACGTGCATTCCTACGTAAACCAATACGGACTCTTTTACGTGAACCTATTTTTGGTACAGCTTTTGCCATATTTTATTATATCATAAATCTCATAAATATGAGTAAAAAAAATAAAAAAAGATACAAAGATATCCGTTTCGGGGTAAATATACCCTTTACTTTAATTATTTCAAATTATTTTATTTTGAATTTAAACATTCCTGCAGGTACTCTTTTTTTTTTTTTACTTTTTAGAAAGTAAAGTGCTTTTTCGAAAGATTATCCCTGTCTTTGTTTATGTTTCGGATTGGAGCAAATGACTCTAATTCGGCCACGCCTACGAATCAGTCGACATTTTGTACAAATTTTACGAACGGAAGCTCTTATTTTCATATTTCCGTATCCTTTCTTAAACCATTAATCTAATCTTTTGGAAAAAATAAGTCTCTTCGCTTGAATTTTTTAACTTTGCATTTATTATCCTAGAAAAAATAAAAACCTAATCCTTCAAATCTTCGCTATCCTTCAAATCTTCGCTATCCTTCGAATCTTCGATACGCTTCGAATCCTTATGGGGAAGTCTATAAATGATACGTCCCTTGCTTGAATCATAACGACTTACTTCAATTTTGACCCTATCCCCCATCAGTATTCGTATAGAACTAGACCGAATCTTTCCTGAAATATAGCCCAGGATGATGGTGTCATTCTCTAGCCGAACGCGGAACATTCCGTTGGGTAGGGCTTCCGTAACTAAACCCTCGAAAGTGACTTTTGCTTCTCTCGGGTTTTTCTTTTCTCGCCTTTTTTTTTTTTCTGTCATATTTTTTTCTGCTATTTTTTTCTTTTTATTTGAATAATAGGAAGTTCCAGAGAGAATTCGGGTACTATAGGCAAGGCGATTACCATATATAACATAAGACTTCTCCTCCAATTCTGTTTAGTCGAGCCTCTCGATCTGTCATTATCCCTCGAGAAGTAGAAAGAATAGCAATTCCCATTCCACCCAAAACTTTAGGAATTCCTTGATAGTTGGTATAAATTCGTAAGCCGGGTCGACTGATACGCTTTAAAAAAGTTCTTGTTCTATATATTCCTTTTCTAGTATTTCTCTTTTGATGTCGCAAAGTTAAAACCAAGAAATATCTGTTACGTTCCTGATGTTTCCGAACACTTTCAATAAAACCCTCTCGTAGAAGTATTTTTACAATGTTTTCGGTAATATTTGTAGATACTACTCGAACTGTTGCTTTTTTATTCATGTCCGCGTTTCTTATAGAGGTTAGTAAATCAGCAATAGTGTCTTTGCCCATAAGACTCTAATTCTAGGTTCCTCCCAATTTTTCTATAATCAACATGTTTTCTTTTTTTCTTTTCATTTTAGATTTTAAAACATATACGTGAAACACAATCTACTAATTAATTCTTTGATCTAAATTTCGCCTACTAGTATTTATAATACTTCAGGAGCTAATGAAACTATTTTGGTAAAATTCAATTCTCTCAATTCCTCGGTGATCGCGCCAAAAACTCGAGTTCCTTTTGGATTTCCTTTTTGATCAATTATAACCGCTGCATTGTCATCATAGCGGATTATTATACCGTCTTCACATTTGAACTCTTTACATGTACGTACAATTACAGCTCGAATTACTTCGGATCTTTCTAGAGACATTTGGGGCACTGCGTCTTTGATTACAGCAACAATAACATCACCAATACGAGCATATCGCTGATTACCAGCAGCTCCTATGACTCGAATACACATCAATTTTCGAGCTCCACTATTATCTGCTACATTTAAAAGGGTCTGAGGTTGAATCATATTATTTGGATTTCAATTTGTTATTTCCATGCAAAACAAAAGGATGAAAGAAATATTGTCTTTACAGAAAGAAAAACCCGTTTTTGGGGTTCTATATCTCTAATCGAATAAATTGACTTCGTATGGGCATTTTACTGGCAGCTATGGAGATAGCTGCTCTAGCTACAGTTTCGGATACTCCACCCATTTCATAAAGTATACGACCTGGTTTAACAACAGCTACCCAATATTCGGGGGACCCCTTTCCCGAGCCCATACGTGTTTCCGTGGGTCTTAGTGTAACTGGTTTGTCGGGAAATATACGTACCCATATTTTTCCACCACGACGTGCATATCGTGTTATTGCTCTTCGTCCCGCTTCTATCTGTCTCGCCGTGATCCAAGTGGGTTCAAGTGCTTGAAGAGCATATCTACCAAAACAAATACAATTGCCTCGGCAGGATTTTCCTTTCATTCTTCCCCTATGTTGTTTTCGAAATCTGGTTCTTTTGGGGTTATAGTCGATGGTTCTTTCGTAGTTCCATCTCTACTGCAAAACTGGACATGAGAGTTTCTTCTCATCCAGCTCCTCGCGAATTAAATGAGAAAGCGTGCAAATTGCTCTAATTCCATAATATTCAAAAATATTACGGATAGATACACATTAATAGGTAATAGAAAAAGTTAGGTTTTTTATTTTTCATATTTAATTTTGTTCAAATAGGAAAATATATAGTTAAGAAAGAAGATCTAGAATATATCTAGATGTGTGTGTATATTTATCTATATTCTATTTTTAACGTAATCCTTCTTAAAAAAAAATATCTTTCTTTTTACTTTTATTGAATTATTGAATTGCGGTAAAGTATTCTAATTCAATAAGGATTTCGCGGGCGAATATTTACTCTATTCTATTCCTGTCTTATTTGGTAATTTATAACCTTACCAAATAAGACAATTTTTTTGGTTTGTTCCGCCATCCCGTCCAATGAAGTTTTTGGATTCTTTGCAATAAAATCCTATGGAGTCATAGGTTCTGTCGTTCCCACTGCTTCTCCTTGAATGGTTAGGTCTGAATCCCGCAACGGAGCTTCAAAAAAATGTCTTTCCGAGTTAATTTTCTCAGTTTTATTAACCCGGGTGGCTCTTTAATTATTGCTTTAAATTTGTAGTTCTTGTTTCAAGTTACGATTTCAAATTCTCTGTTATTTTTATTATATTATATTGATGCTTTATCACATTGCCTTTTATGATGCAATTCATAGACCATACATATTGGAATCCTATATCTTACTTATTCCTCTTTCTTCTTTCTATCATCCTTCCCTTTATCTACATCCCTTTAGTTTTGCTTCAGAACCTAGAATCTCGTTTCTTTTTTAGAGAAAAAATTGCAGTTGCTACAACTATATGATAGATCTACTCATTTATGATAGAGGTATTTATTCAGATAGTGACTGCTTCTTAGTTAGGATCTCGACAATACGAAGCAATAGGGTGGTTATTAGTTAATTTTCTATAATTACTAAGTTTTTTTCTTTAAAAAAAGAAAAAAATAACGAGTCACACACTAAGCATAGCAATTATATTAAATGATTTATCAATTTTCATTAAATCTTATAGAAAGAGGTATAATTTCTTCTTTTTTTTAGGGATTTCGGGAAAAAAAGGCTCTTGTCATTTTTTATTCTATCACTGCACAGAATGCGAAGACAAGATTAGTTATTCTTCATCTACGAATATCCAAATTTTTACACCTAATACTCCATAGATAGTTCGAATTGGATAGCAGCAATAATCAATTTTAGCGCGAATTGTTTGGAGAGGAAGTCTACCCTTTTTGATGCATTCCGCACGTGCAATTTCTTTTCCTCCGAGACGACCCGCTATTTTTACTTTGACTCCCTTTATATCTGCTTTTTTAGTTAATTCAATGGCTTTTTTTATTGCCTTTCGGAATGAAACTCGATTTTTTAATTGAAAAGCTATATATTCTGCAAGAATGTTAGGTTGTCTATAAGGCTCTTGAACTTTTTCGATAGAAATATTAAGTCTCTGTTTTACAGAGTTAATTTCTTTTTGTATATCTTTCTCTAATTCTTCTATTGCTCCTTTTTTCTTTAATAAATTTGGAAATCCTATATGAATTATGACGTGGATCGTATCAATTTCTTTTTGAATTTCTATATGTGTAATTACTTCGGAACTTGAACCTGAGTCCATTTTTCTATTATGTGTAATTACTTCGGAACTTGAGTCTGATTCTATTTTTCTATTCGAGCCCTTTTTCCTATTTTTTTGTATATAGTTCTTGATACAATTCCTTATTTTTTTATCTTCCTGTAGACCTTCAGAATAATTTTTTGGTTGTGCGAACCAAAAGGAATGGTGTTTTTGGGTTGTACCAAGTCTGAAACCAAGTGGATTTATTTTTTGTCCCATATTTTTCTATTCTATTTTTTTTTACTGGGAATCGAAATCTTAGCTGGATCTAAGGATTATTTAGATCTTTTTACTATATTTAGTGCAATTGTTATATGACACATGCTTTTTTTTATGGGGAAACTGCGCCCTCGAGCCCGAGGTCTGAATTTTTTCATAATAGTACTTCTACTGACTTCGGCTTTAGTGATGAATAAATTCGCTTTGTCGAAATCCCTATAATGAGCAGCATTTGCTGCTGCCGAATAAACCAACTTTAAAATGGGATAAGATGCTCGATAAGGCATGAGGTTCAGTATCATAACTGTTTCTTCATAGTAACGCCAGCGAATCTCATCAAGAACCCTTTGTGCTTTGAAGACAGACATATGGATACGTTTTTGTGCTTTGAAAACTCGCTCGAACTTAAGTAGACGATCGGTTGGAACTTTCCTTGCAAGTTTCCTTAGCCCACTTTTCTTCTTCTTTATCCTAGGGATATACTTTACTAATTTGAAACTTGTCATAAATAAGGTTATTCCCCGCGTACCTTTACTTTGCATCCTTTTTTTTTTATTCTTAATCTTTCTATTCTGAATTCAGTTAACGACGAGATTTAGTATCCTTTCTTGCATTTTCATAACTCGTGAAATGCCGAGTAGGTACGAATTCCCCCAATTTGCGACCTACCATAGGATTTGTTATGTAAATAGGTATATGTTCCTTTCCATTATGAATTGCGATTGTATGGCCAACCATTGTTGGTAGAATGCTAGATGCCCGGGACCACGTTACTATTGTTTCTTTCTCCTCCTTCATATTGACCTTTTCTATTTTTGCCAATAAATGATGAGCTACAAAAGGATTCGTTTTTTTTCGTGTCACAGCTGATTACTCCTTTTTTCCTTTTTAAAGAGCGGCAATCTATGTCCAATATCTCGATCGAAGTATGGAGGTCAGAATAAATAGAATAATGATGAATGGAAAAAAGAGAAAAATCCTGTAGCTGGATAAGGGGCGGATGTAGCCAAGTGGATCAAGGCAGTGGATTGTGAATCCACCATGCGCGGGTTCAATTCCCGTCGTTCGCCCATCGCATTATTGCAAATTCAAAAAATGCAATTTTCCATATTCCTAGTTACGTATTTACTTACGGCGACGAAGAATAAAACTATCGCTATATTTTTTCCTTTTCCTAGTTCTTCTTCCAAGCGCAGGATAACCCCAAGGGGTTGTGGGTTTTTTTCTACCAATGGGGGCTTTCCCTTCACCGCCCCCATGGGGGTGGTCCACAGGGTTCATAACTACCCCTCTTACTATGGGGCGTTTACCTAGCCAACACTTAGATCCGGCTCTACCCAAACTTTTTTGGTTCACCCCAACATTACCCACTTGTCCGACTGTTGCTAAGCAGTTTTGGGATACTAAACGGACCTCCCCAGATGGTAATCTTAAAGTGGCTGATTTACCCTCTTTTGCAATAAGTTTCGCTACAGCACCTGCTGCTCTAGCTAATTGGCCACCCCTTCCACGTGTGATTTCTATGTTATGCATGGCCGTGCCTAAGGGCATATCGGTTGAAGTAGATTCTTCTTTTCTCTCAAAAAACCCCTTCCCAAACTGTACAAGCTTCTTCCAAAGCATACGGCTTTCTAGATGTATATGACGATCTCTAGACAGATGGATCTTATATAAATCATATGATGAAGTACCACATGAGTGGATATATAGTATAGGAAAGGAATCCAAATCTGCCGAATCGCTCATCTTATGATCTTCTACATCCTAGGTCTCCGCGTTCCGTCATCTGGCTTATGTTCTTCATGTAGCATTCAGATCGAATGACTCTATGAAATTACGTTGATACTTCCACATATTATGGGTAACGTAGGAGACATCCCTTTTTTCCCCGGGGGTCTTAATTACCACTGCTTAGCTTTCAATTCGCCTCTGACCATCAAATTAAATGTGAATAACCCGTCCTACTCTCTTTGAAACAAGGGGCGCTTCCGGTTCTGTGCGTGCTTCAAACAATTTTGTCTTCTCCATATTACCATATCTCTAGAGTCAATAATTTTCTATGAGGAACTACTGAACTCAATCACTTGCTGCCGTTACTCAACAGTTTTCTGTTAAGGTCTATCCCGTAGAGGTAGTCAAATTGGATCAGTGATCGATTTCTAGGTTTCGTCGTAAACCTAATTGGTTACTTCCAATTACGTAAATCAATAGTTCAAACCGCACTCAAAGGTAGGGCATTTCCCATTGATATAGGAACTTTTGTACCAGAAACAATAGTATCTCCAATTATAGCCCCTCTGGGATGTAAAATATATCTCTTCTCACCATCCCCATAGTGTATGAGACAAATGTATGCATTTCGATTAGGGTCGTATTCTATGGTTACGATTCTACCAGATATGTCTTTTTGATTCCGTCGAAAATCGATTTTACGGTATAGGCGTTTATGACCTCCCCCTCTATGCCTTGCGGTAATGATTCCTCTGGAATTACGACCTTTACCACAACGGTGCCGTCCATGGATCAAATTATTTCGTGGATTGGATTTCACTTGCCTGTCTACGGTTCCCTTGCGTGTACTCGGGATAGGTGTTTTGTATAAATGTTTCGCCGTATTATTAAGTATTCTCCTTTAGTTTTTTTCTCTATCTAGAAGTGGAATAGAATAACCCGGTTGAAGGGTAATGATCATACGTCTGTAATGCATTGTATGTCCCAGAATAGGTCCTATTCTTCTACCCTTTCCGGGTAGTCGATGGCTATTCACAGCTACTACCTTAACACCAAAGAAGAGTTCGACCCAATGCTTTATTTCTGTCTTAGTGAATCCCGATTCGACATTAAAAGTATATTGATTCTTTCCCAATAAACGAAGACTTTTTTCTGTAAATACTGCGTATTTGATTCCATCCATAAATCGACTTTCCCTCCTATGCTCTGAGTTCCAGTATCGATAAGAATTCGAGTTCTTATTGTTCTTATGTTATGGTATGAATATACCATACCAATTCGTTATGTATGGATGATGGATGAGATTCCATGGATAGAGAGCCAGTTCCAATAGACTTATGGAACGTTCCCGTTCGCGTGCATCCAGCAGGAATTGAACCCGCAAATTTACCAATTATGAGTTGGGCGCTTTAACCATTCAGCCATGGATGCTTAACAGGGATCATCGTACATCGTAAATAACCAATTTTCATATAGAAAGACATATCATAGAAAAATGAAATCGAAAATATTCGGAGATGGCAAATATTCGGAGATGACTATGAAAACACCTCTCTGGATCCTCGAATTGAAAGAGAGATTGAGAGGGATCAAGAATCCTAATTCTCTCTATTTGGAATGGATCCAATTCTATTGAGTCTGACTCATAGTGATCATTTCTCTTTAGCAAAGAATGACCTTGGTTATCAAAGGATTGAACAACCGGGATCCATTTACTTATGATACCTAGTTGGTATTGATAACAAGGATCTAATGAATTATGAGTTTAATAGATCCTCTTTAGCAGAAAGACGTATATTCCTTGCTCATTATCAGACAATCACTTATTCTCAAACCTCGTGTGGGGCTAATCGTTTTCATTTACCATCTCATGGAAAACCCTTTTCGTTCCGCTTAGCCCTATCGGGTATTTTAGTGATAGGTTCTATAAGAACTGGACGATCCTATTTGGTCAAATACCTAACGAAAAATTACGATTTTCCTTTCATTAAGGTACGAGGGCTTCTTATTCCACAAGAACGAAAGCACTTTTTCATTCTTTCATATACTAGGGGTTTTTACTTAGAAAAGACAATGTTCCATACTAAAAGATTCGGGTGCATAACCACGAGTTCCAGTGCACTAGATCTTGTAGCACTTAGCAACGAGGCCCTATCCATTAGTATTCCACATAAGAAATCCATTATAGAAAAAAATACAATTAGATTAACTCTTCATAGACAAACTTGTGGTTTGCGAGCCAAGGTAAGATCGGCTCGGGATCATGGGACCTTTTTCTATCAGATAGGAGGGGCTCTTGTACAAAATAGACTTATAAGTAATAACCCCATAGAATCAATCTATCTATATAAAGAGGCGATCGTGTCAGGAAGCGGGTTTTTCTTTGGCCAAAAGGTACTTCGAACTTGGAACGAGCATGAAGAGATTAACGAGACTTCTTTCTCTTTTGCGTTTTTCTGGCGGACCTGCCGCGCAAGATCTTTGGTCTTCCCCTGGAACCGATGAAAAAAAGTGGATCGCTTCTTATGGACTCGCTCAGAATGATTCTTCTCTATCTATAGTTCATGGCCTATTAGAAGTAGAAGGTGCTCTGGTGCAATCCTTACCGACAGAAAAAGATTGCAGTCAGGTTGATAATAATCGAGTGCCATTACTTCGTCGGTCGGAACCAAGGAATCCGTTAGAAATGTTTTGAAATGGATATTGTTCTCTCTTTGATCAGGGATTGCTATATGAAAAGAAGTGGAGTTTGAAAAAGGGAACGGAATGGTCAAACCGGAACTGCTAGAGGAACGAATTTTCAATAGCATAACTTGGGCTCCTAGAATATGGCGCCCTTGGGACAATCCATTTGATTGCAGGGTTTTGTTCCGAAGCAAAGATATCCGCGG